TGACTATTCTAGCTTAATTCAAATTGAATTTTTTGGAATCCTTTTATTCGCGAGGAGCTGGATGAGAAGAAACTCTCACGTCCGGTTCTGTAGTAGAGATGGAATTCAGAAACAACCATCAACTATAACCCCAAAAGAACCAGATTCCGTAAACAACATAGAGGAAGAATGAAGGGAATATCTTATCGAGGTAATCATATTTCTTTCGGTAAATATGCTCTTCAGGCACTTGAACCTGCTTGGATTACATCTCGACAAATAGAAGCAGGCCGACGAGCAATGACACGAAATGCACGTCGTGGTGGAAAAATATGGGTACGTATATTTCCAGACAAACCAGTTACACTAAGACCCGCAGAAACACGTATGGGTTCAGGAAAAGGATCCCCTGAATATTGGGTAGCTGTTGTTAAACCGGGGCGAATACTTTATGAAATGGGTGGAGTAACAGAAAATATAGCCAGAAGGGCTATTTCACTAGCAGCATCCAAAATGCCTATACGAACTCAATTCATTATTTCGTAATGTAATATAAAAAAATGTAGAAAGGGCTCTTAGATATGAAACAAAACCGCATGTTTCTTTTTTTTTTGGACAAAAATATTTCTTTTTTTCTTCGCCCTTTGCATTCAAAGAACGGATTAAAAAAATGATTCAACCTCAGACCCATTTAAATGTAGCGGATAATAGCGGGGCTCGAGAATTGATGTGTATTCGAATCATAGGAGCTAGCAATCGTCGATATGCTCATATTGGTGACGTTATTGTTGCTGTGATCAAAGAAGCAGTACCAAATATGCCCCTAGAAAGATCAGAAGTAGTCAGAGCTGTAATTGTGCGTACCTGTAAAGAACTCAAACGTGACAACGGGATGATAATACGATATGATGACAATGCTGCAGTTGTTATTGATCAAGAAGGAAATCCAAAAGGAACTCGAATTTTTGGTGCAATCGCCCGGGAATTGAGAGAATTAAATTTTACTAAAATAGTTTCATTAGCTCCCGAGGTATTATAAAATTAAATTGTGATCTGTTTCTATTGGGGTATTTGAAAGAAATAGATTAAATTAATTAGTAGATTGTGTCTCACGCATATATCTTTAATAATTCATATCATATTCAAAAATAAATAAGTAAAAAACACGTTGATTATATCAAATTTGGAGACCCCAATAATTTTAGTTCATCATGGGCAGGGACACTATTGCTGAGATAATAACTTCTATACGAAATGCTGATATGGATCGAAAAAGGGTGGTTCGAATAGCATCTACTAATATTACCGAAAATATTGTTCAAATACTTTTACGAGAGGGTTTTATCGAAAACGTGAGGAAACATCGAGAAAACAACAAATATTTTTTAGTTTTAACCCTGCGACATAGAAGGAATAGGAAAAGACCCTATAGAAAGATTTTAAATTTAAAACGAATTAGTCGACCTGGTCTACGAATCTATTCTAATTATCAACGAATTCCGCGAATTTTAGGTGGAATGGGGATTGTAATTCTTTCTACTTCTCGAGGTATAATGACAGACCGAGAGGCTCGACTAGAAGGAATAGGTGGAGAAATTTTGTGTTATATCTGGTAATCCTTTATAATATCCAAATTGGATTCGAAACTTCCTATTTGTGAAAAAGAAAAGAAAAAAAGGGGGGGTTGTCTAATATCTTTCTCATTAGTTGATACCTCAAGGGAACTTTAAGAACCAAAATGGAGTCATGAAGCTTTAATTACTGAATCGCTTACCAACGGTCTGTTCCGGGTTCGTTTAGATCTGATTCTAAATTCTGTTTCAGGAAAGATCCGACATAGTTTTATACGGATACTGCCAGGAGATAGAGTAAAAATTGAAGTAAGTCCTTATGATTTAACCAAAGGGCGTATAATTTATCGACTACACAACAAAGATTTGAAGGATTAGGTTTTCAACTTCACCATTCCTTTCGTGGGAATATAATTCGAGATGAAAAATTTCAAGAAACTTATTTTCTTCCAAGAAATAGATTCAGAATTAAGGTAAGGAATGAGAAATATGAAAATAAGAGCTTCCGTTCGTAAAATTTGTGAAAAATGTCGACTAATCCGTAGGAGGGGACGAATTATAGTAATTTGTTCCAACCCGAGACATAAACAAAGACAGGGATAATCAGACTTGCCAGAAGAGCCGATGTACAAATAAAGAATCTGTTTTGACATGAAATGGATATATCCATATATCTCTGACTCATATTTACGAGATGATAAAATATGGCAAAAGCTACACCGAAAATTAGTTCGCGTAGGAATGGACGTATTGGTTCACGTAAGGGTACACGTAGAATACCAAAGGGAGTTATTCATGTTCAAGCAAGTTTCAATAATACCATTGTCACTGTTACAGATGTACGGGGTCGAGTAGTTTCTTGGTCCTCCGCTGGTACTTCTGGATTCAAAGGTACGAGAAGAGGAACACCGTTTGCTGCTCAAACCGCAGCAGCAAACGCTATCCGTACA